TTATCGGTTTTGTTTCTTCTTTACCCCATAGAGATATTGAATAGAAGGAATTGTTTTTTTTGCCGCTGTAATTTTGAAAGCAAAAGTTGAAAGGTCCCTCAAAAGTAAGTAAATAAATTCGAAACATATAAAATGCGGTTAATCCGGCTGTGAAAAAAGCTATTATTGCAAAAATTGGCGAATACAACCAACTATCATTAAGAATTTCATCTTTTGACCAAAAACAAGCGAGAGGCGGAATACCACAAAGAGAAAGGGTACCCAATAAAAAAGCGGTTTTTGTAATTGGCACGTGCTTTCCTAACCCACCCATAAGAACCATATTCTGGCTTTTATCTGGAAAATATCCAACAATGGCTTCCATTGAATGAATAATTGATCCGGATCCTAAAAACAACAAGGCTTTGGAATAAGCATGAGTAATCAAATGAAATAAAGCGGCTCGATAAGACCCCATCCCTAGAGCTAACATCATATAACCCAATTGAGACATTGTAGAATAAGCTAAACCCCTCTTAATATCGTGTTGAGCAAGAGCTAAAGTAGCTCCTAAAAATACTGTTATTATACCTATCAAAGATATTAAATTCATTATGTATGGTATTACTATGAATAGCGGAAGAAGGCGAGCTACAAGAAAAATTCCCGCCGCTACCATAGTAGCAGCATGGATAAGAGCCGAAATAGGAGTAGGCCCTTCCATAGCATCGGGTAACCATACATGAAGAGGGAATTGCGCGGATTTAGCAACCGGGCCAGCAAATAATAGAAAGGCACACAAAGTAACAAATAAAAGGTTAACCCCATTATTATAAATCAAGTTATTCAATATTTCGAATAAATCCCGAAATTCGAAACTACCCGTTATCCAATAAAGACCTAGGATTCCTAATAATAATCCAAAATCCCCTACACGATTAGTTACAAATGCTTTTTGACAAGCGCTTGCCGCAATAGGTCGCGTGAACCAAAACCCTATTAATAGATAAGAGCACATTCCAACCAATTCCCAAAAAATATAAATTTGTATGAAATTCGAACTTGTAACTAATGCTAACATTGAAGCATTGAAAAAACTCATATAAGCAAAAAATCTCAAATATCCTTGATCATGAGACATATAATTGTCACTATAAATAAGAACCTGAATTCCAACTGTAGTGATTAATATTGACATAATCGAAGTAAGTGGATCAATAAAGTATCCAAACTCGAAAGAAAAATCAGTATTCATGGTCCAAGACCTTAGGGATTGATAGATATAAGTTCGATCTATTTGTTCAATAGCTAAATCGATCGAAAAAATCATAACGATACTTAACAATAAAATACTAATAAAAGACCACATACGGCGAAGGTGTTTTGTTGCGGTCGGAAAAAGTAGAAGTCCCACCCCTATTAACATAGGGACTGGAAGTGGAACTAAAGGTATGATCCAGGAATATTGATATGGGTGGTCCATAAAATCAATAAAATAATATTAATTGTTTTTATTCTTAACTCATTGTTTATGATTCACCGGTTCTTAGCTCTTTTAAAAGTGATCAATCAAAAAATTTTTGCTTTTGCTAATCATAGTTATTTTGAATCTTTCCCAACAACTAAAAAAAAAATGAAAAGTTCAAAGCAATCAAACGTTCTACCTAAGCGACTAGTCAAAAAAAATAATTATTTTATACTTTATACTAAGTAAGATTTTTATGAAGATAGAACAAATTCTAATTTGAATTATTATTGCCCAATTACACTTTACACTAATTTATGTACATAGATCAAGATTAAAGAATTACATTAAATTCAGTTTGATAAAAATCATAGGATGACCCAGAGCGTTCCCCAATAAACTACGAACAGGTATTTTTAGTTTGTTTATTTTTTGTTTATTCACAATCATTTGTTTTTTTTTTTTTTTTGAGTAAGACTTTATACCATTCTTGCATATTTCGATTTATTTATTTTTTCTCTAAACTAACTACCTTAGAAAAAATACACAGATAATGAAATGAATAGGAAAACTCAAAAATGATTTGTTTTAAGAATAGATGTCTTTCACATCCAATTTGAGCAATGAATAACCTTTTCTTTTTTCAATGGCAGTTCCAAAAAAACGTACTTCTATATTAAAAAAACGTATTCGTAAGAATATTTGGAAAAAAGGGGGGGGTTGGGCAGCGTTGAAGGCTTTTTCGTTAGCGAAATCCCTTTCTACTGGGAATTCAAAAAGTTTTTTTTGTAAAACAAATAAATAAGAAAACGTTAGAATAATCTGACTAAGCCTGACTCAACAATGAGTTAATTGTGTTTTGACTTTATACTCTATACTATAGAAAAGTATAAAGAAAAGTCTAAAAAAGTAAGTAACCATTCCCCTTTTGTAATGTTTTGAACAATTGATTTGTCTACTGAATTCAAAATACAAAAAAAAAGACTTTTTTTTTTTGTATTTGAAAACGGAATTAAGACAAACTCGAAAGTTGCACCTTTCTTTTTATTTGAATATTTTTTCTTATTCCCAGGATGGGGATTCTTATTTTCCCCATCACCCAACATACGCACTAAACAAGAAGAATTTTTTTTATTGTTTCTAATATGTCCAGCCCAGTGCCTAAGTGATTTGATCAATCTTAGCACAAATGAATACTGAAAAAAGCCTAACAATTACGACAACCCAAACACAAAAGTTTGGAAAAATGAAAAAAAAAAGCGAAAGAACCCTTTTGAGTTGTTCCCTAGATTGAAGTTCGAACTAGTTAGTTACAGTCGTTACAACAATTCTAGTTTATTAAACCAGAAACTATGAAAGTTAAGTTAACAAAACCTGAAACCTTAAATAATTAAATAAGACGACAAAAGGTGGAATCGTGAAATCTCCATTTCAATCTCGACGATTGACTAATAATAGGTTATTATGATTTCGAGCAAGCCGCTATGGTGAAATCGGTAGACACGCTGCTCTTAGGAAGCAGTGCTAGAGCATCTCGGTTCGAGTCCGAGTGGCGGCATAGCATCTCCAAAAAGATATACAAAGGGTGCTCTAAGGAATTAAATTTATGATTTCCATTCTGTATAGTTGAGGTATTCTCGCTTTTAATTTTTTTTTATGATCTTTTCAACTATAGAGCATATATTAACGCATATATCCTTTTCGGTCGTTGCAATTGGAATTCCAATATATTTACTAACCTTATTAGTCGATGAAAGAAGAGGACTATATGATTCATCAGAAAAGGGGATGATAGCTACCACTTTCTGTCTAACAGGATTATTAATCACCCGTTGGATTTACTCGAGGCATTTCCCATTAAGTGATTTATATGAATCATTAATCTTTCTTTCATGGAGTTTCTCCATTATTCATAGGATTTTCGATTTTAAAAACAATAAAAATCATTTAAGCGCTATAACGGCACCAAGTGCTATTTTTACCCAAGGCTTTGCTACTTCGGGTTTTTTAACCAAAATGCATCAATCCGGAATATTAGTACCCGCTCTCCAAGTCCAGTGGTTAATGATGCACGTAAGTATGATGGTATTGGGCTATGCAGCCCTTGTATGTGGATCCTTATTATCCATGGCTCTTCTAGTCATTACATCTCGAAAAGTTATAAGGGTTTTTTTGAAAAGAAAAAAAATTGTAAATGTAAATGAGTCATTTTGCTTCAGTGAAATCCAATATATCAACGAAAAAAGGAATGTTTTACTAAATCCCCTTTCCGATAGAAATTATTACAGGTATCAAGTGATTCAACAATTGGATCGTTGGAGTTATCGTATTATTAGTTTAGGATTTATCTTTTTAACCATAGGGATTCTTTCGGGAGCAGTATGGGCTAATGAGGCGTGGGGTTCTTATTGGAATTGGGATCCAAAAGAAACTTGGGCATTTATTACTTGGACTATATTCGGGATTTATTTACATATTCGAACAAATACAAATTTGGAAGGTGTAAATTCCGCAATTGTCGCTTCTACGGGATTTCTTATAATTTGGGTATGCTATTTTGGAGTCAATCTATTAGGAATAGGGTTACATAGTTATGGTTCATTTAATTAATATCCACTTGAATTGAGGCGAGTAAGGGGCTTGATGAAGACAAACATAGGATAGCGCATAGATCGAAACGAAACTTCGTGTTAGTATAAGACGCCGAGAACCTTTTGAATCGCCGCACTGCTTGATTCAAAAGGTTCTTCCAAACGCCTTTGGCGTTTGGTCACAAGTCAAATTCGATTATTTTCCTTTTTTTTTATTTAACTGAAACTGAAGAGAAGAAAAAAACTTAAGAGAAGAAAAAAGACTTCCTTGTTCATTGGCTACCGAACTTTCTTTTAATCATGGGATTTCGTTTTGATTTTTTTTTAGTCGTGAAAACTATCTATAAAAAAAATTAGATATAATAGCTTCGGCTTTATCCACTGATAGTGAGAGAACGAAATCCGGATAAATACCAATACCTATTATGGGTAGAAGAATAGAGATCAAAACAAATAACTCCCGTGGTCCAGAATCAAAAAAAGAAGAGTTTGGTGGGGCATTAAATAACTTGTACCCATAGAACATTTGCCGTAACATAGATAATGAATAAATAGGAGTTAATATCATTCCAATTGTCATTACAAAAGTGATTAGGATTTTTGGCATTAAAAAAAAATTTTGGCTGGTAATTATTCCCAAAAATACTAGAAATTCCGCAACAAAACCACTCATGCCGGGCAGTGCAAGGGAAGACATCGATAAGATACTGAATAGTGTGAATATCTTTGGAATTGGGATAGCCAGTCCGCCCATCTCGTCAAGATAAGCAAGACGTATTCTATCATAACTCGTTCCTGCCAAGAAAAAAAGTGCAGCACTAATAAACCCATGAGAGATTATTTGCAAAATGGCTCCGTTGAGGCCTGTATCGGTTATCGAGCCAATCCCTAGAATTATGAAACCCATATGAGATACAGAGGAATAGGCTATTCTTTTTTTTAAATTCCGCTGTCCAGGAGATGTTGAAGCTGCATAAATTATTTGCATGGTACCTACTATCATGAACCAGGGGGAAAATATAGAATGGGCGTGCGATAATAGTTCCATATTGATCCGAATCAACCCATACGCTCCCATTTTTAATAAGATTCCGGCTAAAAGCATACAAGTACTGTAATGTGCCTCTCCGTGGGTGTCTGGTAACCACGTATGGAAGGGTATAATCGGTAATTTGACAGCAAAAGCAATAAAAAATCCAATATAGAATATTATTTCCAGTGCCACGGGATACGATTGATTAACTAATGTTTCCAAATTTAATGTTGGTTCATTGGAACCATATAAACCGATACCCAATACTCCGATTAAAAGAAAAACGGAACCTCCTGCAGTGTATAAAATAAATTTTGTGGCTGAATAAAGGCGTTTCTTTCCACCCCACACGGCCAGAAGTAGATAAACGGGAATTAATTCGAATTCCCACATGATGAAAAAAAGTAAAAGGTCTCGAGAAGAAAATGGTCCTATTTGACCGCTGTACATCGCTAACATCAGGAAATGGAATAGTCGGGAATTCCGAGTAACTGGCCGAGCCGCTAAAGTAGCTAAAGTAGTGATAAATCCCGTCAGTAAAATGGGTCCTATGGAAAGTCCATCTATTCCCAACCGCCAGTCAAAATCAAAAAAGGTGATCCATTTATAATCCTCTTCCAGCTGGATTAATGGATCGTCCAATTGGAAATTATAAAAAAATGTATAGGTCGTTAGAAGGAGTTCTAAGACACATATATATATTGTATATCCTCTAGGCACCTTATTGCCTCTATGAGGGAGAAAGAAAATTAAAGAACCCGCGGCTATCGGAAAAACTACAATTAGTGTTAACCAAGGAAAAAAATTCGTGGTAAAGACAAGATACACTTGGCCCAGAAAAACCCGTGCTCGAAATTAGAAAATAGAATATATTTTTCTTTTTTGAGCACGGGTTTTTGTCGGTAATCGGTAAAAAAAAAAGAAACTGTTTTCAAAACGGATTCAAGTGGGTTTTTGATAACGTATCAATATCAATAAGCTAGACCCATGCTTCTAGTTGTTTCATGCCATAAATAAACCCGAACACTCAAGAAATCCGTTGGACAGGCAGATTCGCATCGCTTACAACCAACACAATCCTCTGTTCTTGGAGCAGAAGCAATTTGCTTTGCTTTACATCCGTCCCAAGGTATCATTTCTAATACATCTGTGGGGCAAGCTCGGACACATTGAGTACACCCTATACATGTATCATAAATCTTTACTGAATGTGACATTGGATCTATCAATTTTTGTTTTGGCCTTTTTAATTTTCGATCTAGTCAATTTTGAAACATCGTATATTGAAATACCAGATGAATCAATGATTTACCAGAATTATTATAATTAACCCACTTCTGGATCAACTCCTAAGAGGGAACAAAGATACTTTGACTTCTTCCGGTTTCACAAACATGATCGAGGTTAGCGCATATTATATATCCTAAGCCAAATTGATGAATATTATGATTATGATTTCTGAATACTACTTATTCAACAAAGTCGATTGATTGATACGAGTCGATTTTCTGTTACGATAAATTGACGAAACAATAGCTGATCCGATAGCTGCTTCAGCGGCTGCAATAGCTATAACAAAAATTGAGAAAATATCTCCTTTTAATTGTCGACTATCAAAAAAATCAGAGAATGTTACGAAATTGATATTAACTGCATTTACTAGAAGTTCAAGACACATCAGGGCCCGAACCATATTTCGGCTCGTAATCAATCCATAGATACCAATAGAAAATAAATAGGCACTCAAAACAAGTACATGTTCGAGCATCATTGACCAACTCCGTACCAATTTTGATTCATTTCAATATGAACAATAATGCAAATGATTTGATTGCTTCGAATATCCGAAGTACGGAGCAAAAGAATCTATTTGATAATAGATCAAATATAAAAATTTCTATTTTTTTTTTCTATTGATCCACAAATAGTATTTAACTCGACTTTAAAGAATTAAAGGGAAATGAATGTGATAACACATAAAAAAGTCGAATTGTAATTGTGATCGCTGTTTCGAGTTCTAAAGATTTGTTACTGACGAGCCACGGCAATTGCACCTATCAAAGCGACTAAAAGAATTATTGAAACGAGTTCAAATGGAAGAAAAAAGTCTGTTGATAAATGAATTCCAATTTGTTGACTATTACTTATCAAATCTTGTTCGATAATCTGGTTGGGTCGTGTAGTCCAAATAATCCCGTACCACGACGTATCTAGAATAGTAGCGATTAGCGAAAAAAAAATACTTGTACAAACTAGGGAAGTAAGTCCGTCACCAACAGTCCAAAAATTCAAATGAAAATCTTTGGAATAGTCTGAATCATTCATAAACATTACAGCAAATATGATTAAAACATTTACAGCTCCCACGTAAATAAGGAGTTGCGCGGCAGCTACAAAATGGGAATTTGATAGAATATAGAATAAGGATATACAAACAAGAACCAATCCCAAGGAAAAGGCAGAATAAATCGAGTTGGTAAATAATACCACTCCCAGACCTCCTAATATAAGACCTGAGCCCAGAAAAACTAAAAGAAAATCGTGTATTGATCCAGGCAAATCCATTATATTAAACTAAGAGATAAATAAATCAAAATCTTGTTCATGAACTTATTGAACCGACCAGGCATTTTTTTATGAGACATTCCCAATCCAATTGAATTTAATTCAATTGGAATTGAGAATTGGTGCGGATACTGTTATTGGATCAATTTCGTTCTTTTCTTTATTCGAAATGTCAATTTGAAATTGAAGCTATATAATATAGTTTCAAAAAGCTTTGGTCTATATATTATTTCATTTCAATACAAATTAAGTTGTACTTCTCATTAACCAATCAATAGTTGGGATTTGGAGTTATTGTTCAAGCAAAGAAAAAGCCTTATTCCTTTACACCAAATATACCAATATACCAAAATGGAACCCTAGTAATTCGAAATTAAAGGGGTTAGTCATTTTTTCTTTGAGGCGAATTCAACACTGTTCGAATTGTCAAATCGTCAATTACTGACATTGGTAACCGACCTAATGCAATTTGATTATAATTCAATTCGTGACGGTCGTAAGTAGCAAGTTCATATTCTTCAGTCATTGATAAACAATTTGTTGGACAATACTCAACACAGTTACCACAAAAAATACAAATTCCAAAATCAATACTGTAATTAAGCAATCGTTTCTTTCGAATATTTGTTTCAAATTTCCAATCAACAACAGGCAGATCTATAGGGCATACGCGAACACATACCTCACAAGCAATACATTTATCAAATTCAAAATGTATTCGACCGCGAAAACGCTCCGATGTGATTAATTTTTCATAAGGATATTGAATACTTACAGGTAAACGATTTGCTTGGGATAAAGTAATCATGAAACTTTGACCAATGTACCTTGCAGCTCGTATTGTTTGTTGACCATAATTCATGAAACCAATTACCATAGGGAACATATCGTGAATATCTATGAATAATTTGAGTTTCTTTCTTTCTCTTGTTTGAGACAAGTAGTGAATATTCTATTTCTATTCTTTTTTTATAGCGAAAGGAGTTGGGAAGAAGTTGTTAATAATAGATTACCCAGAGAAATAGGTAAAAGAAATTTCCAGCCAAGATTTAATAGTTGGTCCATTCTTAGTCTCGGTAAAGTCCATCTTGTTGTAATCGGAAAGAACAAGAACAAATAAGTTTTAGCTAATGTAATAAAGATACCAATTGTCGTTCCAAAGATTCCATCCACTTTTTTTCTTTCAAATAGCTCAGGAACAAATATGTATGGAATGGAAAGATTCCAACCCCCCAAGTAAAGAACTGTTACAAATAATGAGGAAACTAATAGATTTAGATAGGAAGCAACATAAAATAAACCAAATTTTATTCCTGAATATTCGGTTTGATAACCAGCTACTAGTTCTTCTTCTGCTTCTGGTAAATCAAAAGGTAATCGCTCACATTCCGCTAGGGAAGAAATTAGAAAAACGATAAACCCTATAGGTTGACGCCACAAATTCCACCCCCAAAAACCATATTTTGATTGTGCCCCAACTATATCAACTGTACTTGAACTATTAGATAATCATAGTCGGTGGTAACATTATGGTTCCCATCGCTATTACAAAACCGTACATGAGATTTTCACCTCATACGGCTCCTCAGGGCCACAAATAAATGTAAGGACGGGAGTTATCTTCATAGGGTTATAGGATAGATAAAGTCAAAATCTATCAAAATCTAGTGGAGGGTCCCCAATTATACCACAGGAATTCTGTCTGCTCTAAGGATAAAAAAAGTATTTCGGAATTAATCTCATCCTTTAAGAATTTTAATTTTGCTGTGTTTAGTAATAACTTAATCAACCCTTCAATAAAATACTGCTTGTCGAAATATAAATAGATATTTCAACCCATCCTTTTTTTAGTTTTGATTACGAAAAAGAATTAGACATTTAACTAGTTCATGAATCATGACACGAATTAGATTTCATCAATATAGGAAAGAAAGAATAAAAGGATCCTTTCCTATTGGAATTTTTTTTTCTATTTTTTTTGTTCCTATTCTTCTTTCTAAGAGAAACGGGAGGCTTAAAAAAAGGGGAAAGGATTATATCGTTCTTGATAGTTATTTCTTTAACTGGCGGATAGGAGCATACTCTGGATCGGAATTGTGGGGAGTACTGCCTCATCATTTCTACCAACTTTAAGTCCCAATTAGTATTCTTTTTATGTTATGCAGAAGTATCCTTTTAGAGAATTGACATAATCATAATCTACATTACTAACCCGTTGTGTGTTTTTTGGTGTTCCTTCCTATCCACCCATTTTGTGTTTTCAACCTCCGTAATCTATATGTATTGGAATACATACAGACGCTAAATCAAATTCCATAAGGTTGGTCTTTTGAGCCCGCTTCAAGCTAGGATGATCAATCAACTAATCTTGGGGTAAGGGGCTTCCTCCACTTTTACTTTTGTTTATTTCCCCTTAATGCTTGTACATAGGAAATGAGACTTAAGCCATTTGTACTGCGAATTAAAAAGTTGTTTTCTTTCACTCATATATAACTATCAAATTTCTTTTATTAACCTAATTTATTAACCTTAAAGAATAAATGAATAAAAAACAGAAGATCTCCATTTTTCTATTCAAGTTCTTTTTTTTTTTTCTAGAACAAAAAGCAAAACAATAGGAAAACAAAAAGCTTAGGTTTTAGCGAATCGCACGTAGAGATATTGATAAAACACATAAAGTTAATGGTATTTCATAACTAATCGATTGAGCAGCAGCTCGCAGACCGCCTAAAAAGGAATATTTATTATTTGATCCATATCCTGACATAAGAAGTCCAATAGGGGCAACACTTGAAATGGCAATCCATAAAAAAATACCGATATTGAGGTCAGCTAAAACAAGCTTATGACTAAAAGGAATTACTGAAGAACTTAGTAAAATTGCTATTACTGCTATAGATGGTCCAATACTGAATAAACTACTATTTCCTCTAGATGGAAGAAGGTTTTCTTTGAAAAGTAGTTTTGTCCCATCTGCTAAAGCTTGAAGAATTCCCAAGGGACTGGCGTATTCAGGCCCAATACGTTGCTGTATTCCTGCAGATATTTCTCTTTCTAACCACACAATTACTAGGACACCTATTGTGATTGTCACTACCGGAGTCGAAATAGGGGCAAGCACCCACACGATTCCATAGACCTCTTGCAGGGATTCCAACCTGGAAAAAGAATTGATATCTTGTACTTCTGTTGTATCAATTATCATTTCAACGATCAACTTCCCCCATAATAATATCTATACTACCCAATATTGTCATAATATCAGCCAATTTCATTCTTTTAACTAACTGAGGAAGAATTTGCAAATTGATAAAACCCGGTGGGCGAATTTTCCATCTCCAAGGAAAACCACTTTGATCTCCTATCAGAAAAATTCCCAATTCCCCTTTTGGGGCTTCTACTCTCACATAAAGTTCTTGTTTCGTCAATTCAAAAGTGGGAGAAGGCTTTTTACTAATGAATCGATCTTCAAAATCATTCCATTCGGGATCGCTTTCTATATCAAAACATCGAATTTCTAAATTTTCATAGGGTCCTCCTGGAACTCCTTCTAAAGCCTGTTGAATAATCTTTATAGATTCCGCCATTTCATTGATTCGGACTAAATAACGAGCTAATGAATCTCCTTCTTTTTGCCACTGGACTTCCCAATCAAATTCGTCATAACACTCATAATGATCAACTTTACGAAGATCCCATTCTATTCCAGACGCTCGTAGCATTGGTCCGGATAAACCCCAATTTATTGCTTCTTCTCCACCAACAATGCCTACTCCTTCAACTCGTTCTAAAAAAATAGGGTTTCGCGTAATAAGTTTTTGATATTCAGCAACCCCCATTAAAAAATAATCGCAGAAATCCAAACATTTATCTATCCAACCATGAGGTAAATCAGCCGCTATTCCTCCGATACGAAAATAATTATGCATCATCCGCATACCGGTGGCAGCTTCGAACAGATCATATACTAATTCTCTTTCTCTGAAAATATAGAAGAAAGGAGTCTGTGCACCAATATCTGCCATAAAAGGGCCAAGCCATAACAGATGGGAAGCTATACGACTCAACTCCAACATAATTACTCGGATATAGCTGGCTCTTTTTGGTACTTGAATATTTCCCAAGAGTTCGGGTCCATTTACTGTTATTGCTTCGGTGAACATAGTAGCTAAATAATCCCAACGGGTTACATAAGGCAGATATTGTATAATTGTTCGGTTTTCCGCAATTTTTTCCATCCCTCGGTGCAAATAACCCAATATTGGTTCACAGTCAATAACATCTTCACCATCTAGAGTAACGATAAGACGAAGAACACCGTGCATTGACGGGTGGTGAGGTCCCATATTGACTATCATAAATTCTTTTTCTGTAGCTAGTATACTCATAGGTTTTTACTCGATTCATTCTTACATGAATTGTTGAAAACAACAAAAAGTTCATCAAGATTCAAAATCAAATAATTCAAAATTTTTTTTTTTCAAATTAACGATTTTTTGACTCCCGAATATTCAACTTACTAATTAATTCTTTATAACGTACTCTATTTTTCTTTGACAAATACACTAGTAGACGTTGGCGTTTTTCCAAAATTTTCCGTAGACCCCTTTGAGATAAAAAGTCTTTTCTGTGTAATTCTAAATGTGAAGTAAGTCTCCGTATCTTATTAGTGAAACCTAATACTTGAAATTCAACCGATCCACAGTTTTCTTCTTTTTTTTCTTGAAACATAACTGAGACGAATGAATTTTTTACCATAAAAAGAAACCCTCTCTCCCTCCTTTTTGAAGATGAATTTTACCGATCAGTGATAATAATACTAGTTACTTGAATTTGATATCTACAATAATCTTAAGTTCGTTATGAACTTGCTAGAAAATTAATAATCAATTCAATTTTTCAATTTGATTGAGATCAAAAAGGATGGTATATTTCTGCAAAACAGAAAAATTGGATCTAAAAAAAAATAGCTTCTTGATTCATTTATGGATCTAATTAATATGTACGCCATTAAATTGGTATCTTGTATCAGACTGGAATGTAAGACAAGACATGTATCCATTTCTTTGTTTTCATGTCCCAAACAGGGACACGGTCGATAGGAAACTATTAACGAATTTTCAATCGTGGATACATATGTACCCTTACCATACTGAAACGACTCCCATTATTGGTATTAAACCAATAGCGATTCATACAAATTAAATCTTCTAATCGAGAATTGGTCCAAATAAAGAACTTTAATTTAATTAGTTGATTTTTCTCTCTAGAAAAATCTTTGTTTTTATCCAAAAAGTAACCCCTGCTTTTTACGTTAGTACAAAATAATGGATTTCTCCCCATACCGTTTTGATTTTTCGAATTGAGATAAATTAGAGTTGTTAATTCTCTACGACGTTTAGGGAATAAAATATTTTCAGGAACAAGCAAATCATAATGATTTTTGTTTCTATTTCCAGTCATTTTTTGATGTTTTGCAATAAATTCATTAAGAATTTTTTTATCAGCATAGCCTTTTTCGTGGTATCTTTTAGTAATTTTGCGCTTATTCTTATCAACCAATGAAATACCTACGATTTGATATATAAAAAATTGTCCATCATTTTTTACAGACAAACGACGAGGTTCGATAATAAGCATTCCCCCTTTCGTCAATTCTGTAAGAGCGAAATCCTTCTTAGTGATCAAAATATCCAAACAAATTTCTCCTCCTTGAATAGAGGCTATAGTAACGTCGCTAGGATTTATCAGTCGAACCAGGTGACAATATACTTTCATATCATTGAGTATTTTTTCCCTTAAAGAAACAGTACCTCTCCATCTCAATTGCAAACACAAATATTTTTTTAGGAAGAAATCAAGTCGTACGTCTGTTTCTCTCTTGTATTGCTTTTTCTTTATATGTTTTTTCCTGTCCGACCTCGTCGAATTTTCTTCAACATCCTTTTCGTGGTTTGAGAGAACTGATCCAAGACTTACTTGGTTTTGTGCACCTGATTCCGGATTTCCTTGGTCTGCGGGCTCTTTTTCTTCTTGACTTTGATTCGCTAATTCAAGATATTCTTTTTGATTGGATGATATAAAAAGATACGCTTCTTTTTTTCCGGTTAGAATTTTTTTACCATTTCCATTAAAATTGAAAAGAAGTAATTTGATTGGTATGATCCATGGTTTTGTTCTATATGCATTAAAAAGTAGCGCAAATTCTGGAAAGAACCAAGGTTCCAGGTTTGATATAGGACAACTTAGTATTTCTTCATTCATTCCCATCCAATCAAAAAGTGTTTTTTTTTTGTTGGATGGGTTAATTTCTTCATCTTGATGAATTGTAAGATAAAAAGGGCCTCTTTTATTAATTGCATCAATTTTTTTAGAATTATCGGACCCAATCTTAGTATTTGGCTTACTGTTGGTACCAGTATCCATATCAACATCAACCCAGGCTTCAATATTGACCTTATTTCGAAGATAAAAATTAAGAATTCTCCAATCAAAATATTTTCTATACAAGAGTTTGTCCATATCCATAATATCATCTTCTCTTAGATAATTATTGATAGGAATACCTCCCAGCATAGCAAATAAATTTCCTTTCTTTATATTGTAATTATAATAATACTCTTCTTTATTATTTACTTGGCCTAGTGATCTATCAATATATGAGTCTTTCTTATCTTCATAATTAACCGATTTATATGATAAAAGAAAATATCTATAGTGTTTTTTAAAATTCGATTTTTTATTATGTAATGAGTCTGCTTCAAAAAAATGTTGGTTTTGTTTTTGGCAATGAGTTAATCCGTTTTTTTCATATGAATGTCTTTTACTGAAATCGTTATTTTGAGCCATACAGCGTTGATGAGCTATATTTCGCCATTCTTGTGGTACTAATCTAGCCCATTTAATCCGAGAGAAATCATATTGATAATGATTGCTTAACCAGTTTTTCCATAGATTCCTTCCAAAATGCCAAAAGGGCTTATGTCTTAATTGGTAATTAAATATTCCGTGTTTGTCAAAAAAATATTTTATTTCATTATTAAGAAATAGAGATGTTCCGTGATATTGAAGAATAGGTCTTAAATTAGAAAAGTTAAAAATTGGGGCTTGTAACAATTTGTAAAATACATATGCTTGTGATTGTGAAAAAGAGGATAAATTCCAAGAAATCTTTGAATTCTTATTACTAATCTTCAAAAGTAATTTTTTGACAGTCGAAATAAAGTGAATTCGATTTTGATTTGTTTTATTAATTTTTTCCGGATTTTCTTCATTATTGTGGATGTTTTTCTCAAAAATTTTAATTTTTTTTCTTGTTGATTCATGAAAAGATTTTTCATTGATTCTTGGAATAGTAAGGGTAGCTA